AAATCTATCGCAAGGTCCCCAATTAGACAATGAAATTCTGTCTGCTATATATATATATTTTTTTTTTTTTATTATTTTATTAGAAAGTGCTTCTGAATTGATCTTATCTTTTAAAAATTTTAAATTTTTTGTTGAGTAATAACTTAACCTTTAAATAAAAAGTTTTTTGCAAAAATCTCAATAAATATTTCAACCTAGCATTTTTGATTACGAAAAAAAGTATACATTGCATTAGTTCACGAAACATTACAAGAATTCTATCTCTCTAAAAAAGATCTTTTTTGTAGTGCAATTTAATTCTTTAGAGTTTATTTTTTTGTTCCTATTCTCCCTTCTCATAAAAAGGTACTTTAAACAAAACAAAGTAAAGGATTACTTCGTTCTTGATAGTTATTTACTTAATCGGTGGATAGGAACATACTCTGGATCGGAATCGTGGGGAGTACTCCTTCATCATTTCTACCAACATAAAGTCCCAATTAGAATCCCTTTTATGCTATGCAGTATGCACAGAAGAATCCTGTTGAATAACTTACATAATCTCTATTACGAATCCTTTGTGTACCTTGGTGTTCCTAACTATCCACTCTTTTTGGTCAAAAGGACCCCGCTCATTAGGATAATACATGTATGTTAATAGCTAGTAAATCCCTAGATAGTTGCTCCTTTTGAACCCGCTTCAAGTCATGATGACTAATCACTCAATCTTGGGGTAAATAATACTATATAATGCTTATGTTTACTTTCACTTAACTCTTGTACATAGGAAATGAGACTGAATCTTTTTACTGCAAAGTAAGAAGCTGTTTTTTTCACTCATATAACTATCTGGTTTAGTTCATCAACCCGAATGATGAATAAAAAATAAAATATAGATTCAACTCATGAAATTTCCTTCCTAGAAAGAAAAGAAATAAGAAATAGAGGAAATTTTATGTCTCAACGAATCACACGTAGAGATATTGATAACACACATAGAGTTAATGGTATTTCATAACTAATTGATTGAGCAGCAGCCCGTAAACCACCTAAAAAGGAATATTTATTATTTGATCCATAACCTGACATAAGAAGACCCACGGGAGCAATACTTGAAATGGCAATCCATAAAAAAACACCAATACTGAAATCGGCTAGAACAAGGCGATATCCAAAAGGAATTACTAAATAACTTAGTAGAATTGATGTGACTGCTATGGATGGTCCGATACTGAATAAACGAGTATCTCCTCTTGATGGAAGAAGATTCTCTTTGAAAAGTAATTTTGTACCATCTGCTAAAGCTTGAAGAATTCCCAAAGGCCCGGCGTATTCAGGGCCAATACGTTGTTGTATCCCCGCAGATATTTCTCTTTCTAACCAAACAATTACTAGTACACCTATTGTGATTCCTAATACAGGAGTAAAAATAGGGACAAGCATCCATATGATCTCATATACCTCTTTTAAGGATTCCAATCTCAAAAAAGAATTGATAGCTTGTACTTCTGTTGTATCTATTATCATTTTAACGATCAACTTCTCCCATAATTATATCTATGCTACCTAGTATTGTCATAATATCAGCCAATTTCATTCTTTTAACTAATTGAGGAAGGATTTGCAAATTTATAAAACCCGGCGGTCGGATTTTCCATCTCCAAGGAAAAACACCCTTATCTCCTATCAGAAAAATGCCTAATTCTCCTTTTGGGGCTTCGATTCTCACATAAAGTTCTTGCTTTGACAATTCAAAAGTAGGAGAAGGTTTTTTACTGATAAATCGATAGTCAAAATCATTCCATTCGGGATCCCATACTTTATCAAAGCGCCGGATTTCTAAATTTTCATAGGGCCCCCCCGGAATTCCTTCTAAAGCTTGTTGAATAATTTTTATTGATTCTGTCATTTCACTGATTCGTACTAAATAACGAGCTAATGAATCCCCTTCCTTTTGCCATTGAACTCCCCAATCAAATTCATCGTAAGACTCATAATGATCAACCTTCCGAAGATCCCATTGTATTCCGGAAGCTCGTAGCATTGGTCCCGATAAACCCCAATTTATTGCCTCCTCTCCGCCAATAATGCCTACTCCCTCAACTCGCTCTAAAAAAATGGGATTCCGTGTAATAAGCCTTTGATATTCAGTAACTCTTGTTAAAAAATAATCACAAAAATCCAAACATTTATCTATCCAGCCATGAGGTAAATCAGCAGCGACTCCTCCAATACGAAAATAATTATGCATCATTCGCATACCGGTAGCAGCTTCGAATAGGTCATATATCAACTCTCTTTCTCTAAAAATATAGAAGAAGGGGGTCTGTGCGCCAATATCTGCCATAAAAGGGCCAAGCCATAACAAATGCGAAGCTATACGACTTAACTCTAACATAATGACTCTGATATAGCTGGCCCTTTTAGGCACTTGAATATTGCCTAACTGCTCTGGTGCATTTACAGTTATTGCTTCGGTGAACATAGTAGCTAAATAATCCCAACGTGTTACATAAGGTAAATATTGTATAATTGTTCGGTTTTCCGCAATTTTTTCCATTCCTCTATGTAAATAACCCAATATCGGTTCACAATCAATAACATCTTCACCATCTAGAGTAACAATGAGTCGAAGAACACCGTGCATTGATGGATGCTGAGGACCCATATTGACTATCATAAGGTCATTTCGTGTAGCTGGTGCAGTCATAGGTTTTTTCCCGATTCATTCTTCCATGAATTGCTGAAAGCGAAAAGAGGTTCATCAAAATTTAAGCGAAAATAAAAAATGACTCTTCAAATTAATGATTTTTTGTTTCTCGAATCTCCAACCGGACGATTAATTCTTTATAACGTACTCTATTTTTTTTTGACAAATAGGCGAGCAGCCGTTGACGTTTTCCTATAATTTTACGCAGACCTCTCTGAGATAAATAGTCTTTTTTGTGCAATTCCAAATGTGAAGTAAGTCTCCGTATCCTATTGGTGAAACTCAATACTTGAAATTCAACAGACCCTTTAGACCCTTTGTTGTCTTTGTTTTCCTCTTTAAAAATAATTGCACTGAATGGATTTTTTATCATAAAAAGCTCCTTCTACCCTTTAATTTACATATAAATATATTTTATTTTATCGATCAGTAATAATAATATTAGTCATTTTACTGTAGTAATTAATATACACAAGAATTTGAATTTATTTTTTATTTATGGTACGTTTTTACACTCACAACGTCAAATAATTTAGACCTAAAATTCAGAATATTCCGTAGATTCGTTTATTTTATAGAAAGTATTAAATAAAAATGATCTATATTAGACTGGGACGTAAGACAGGGCCATATGTTCATCTGTTTGCTTTTCTATATGGTACAGAATATATAGGAAAAATGTACCATTAACCTATTTTTAATTGTGGATATATTTTTAACATACTAAAACGGCTTCCATTATTGGTATTAAACCAATATCTATTCATACAAGCTAAGTCTTCTAATCGATAATTAGGCCAAAGAAATAACTTTAATTTAATTAATTCGTTTTTATCTCTATCAAGATGTTTTTTTTGATCCAAAAAAGGATTCCTGCTTTTTATGTTCTTCTTGTTACAAAATACTCTATTTTTATCCACACTATTTAGATTCTTTGAGTTGAAAGAAATTAGAATTCTCAATTCTCTACGACGTCTAAACGATAAAATTTTTTCAGGAACGATAAAATCATAATGTTTTTTGTCTCTCTTTCGAATTATTCTTTGATATCTTGGGATAGATTCATCCAATTTCTTTTTATTGATATATCTTTGTTCTCGATATCTTTGAGGAGTTTGGTACTTACTCTTATGAACCAACGATATACCTACGGTTTGATACATAATAAAGTATCCGTCGTTTTTTACAGACAAACGGATGGGATCGATAAAAAATATCCCTTTTTTATTCAATTCTATAGGAGTCAATTTTTTTCGAATCACCATTATATCCAGATTTATTTCTTTCCTTTGAATAGACGATATAGTAGTATCTCTTGGATTTATCAATCCAAGCAAGTAACAATATATCTTGATATTATTGATCATTCTTTCAGTGAAATTCGGAACTAAACCATCGTCTATTATCCATTGAAAAAGCAAATAGTTTTTCCGTAAGAAAATCATTTCTGGTCTCATCTTATTCCGGATCTTATATTGTTTTTTCATTTTATCTTGGTTTTGTGCATATGATCTAAGGCCTCTTCGGCCTGCGGGTTCTTTTTCGTTTTGATTTCGATTCATTAATTCAGAATATCTTTTTTCATTTGATGGTCTAAAAAAATTCCATTTTTTCTTTTCATTGATGTTTTTCTTTTTATTTAAATTTAAAAGAAGTAATTTGCTTGGTATAATCCGAAGTAATTTGCTTGGTATAATCCATGGTTTTATTTTGTATACATTATAAAGTGGCACAAATTCTGGGAAGAACGGAAGTTTCAGATTTATCGATATTGGATTTAGGATTTCTTCATTTATTTCCATCCAATCAAAAAAGAGTTTCTTGTCATTGATTAGATTTCTTTCTAAATCTTGATGAATCGTCAGATAAAAAATATCGTTTTTATCCATTTTATCAATTTTTTGGTAATTCTTACTTCCACGCTTAGTATTTATATTACTGTTATAATCCATTTTGGTCCAGGCCTCAATATCTATTTTTTGTCTTATAAAAAAATTGAGAATTGTCCAATCAAAATATTTTCTATCTGTATTTTTTTTCATATACATAATATGACCCTTTTCTAGATAATGATTGATAGGAATTTCCTCCAGGTTTTCAAATAAATTTTGTTTATAATTGTTGTAATTAAAAGTAATTTTTTGGTTGTTATTTAATTCTGACGGTGATCCATAAATAATATATGAGGACTTCTTAATTTCATAATTAATAGATTTATATGATAAAATATCATATATGTAGTATTTTGTAAAATTATCTTTTTGGTTTGGTAATGGATATACTTTAAAATCCTTTTGTTTTTTGTGATAAAGTAATCGGTCTTTTTCATACGAATTCCATTTTGTTAAATCTTTATTTTGGGTCATACCACCTTCATTTATTGTAGTTCGCCATTTTTGTGGTATTAATCCAGACCATCGAATCTGAGATAAATTGTATTGATAATGACCTATTAACCAGCTTTTCCATTGATTCGTTTCAGAACTTGAAAGTTTCGTATGTCTTAATTCGGAATGAAATATTCCTTGTGTTACAAAATAATTTTTTATTTCAGTCTTAAGAAAAAAAGGAGTTCCATGATACTCAAAAATAGATCTTAACTTATACAAATTAATAACTTGGGTTTGTGATAATTTGTAAAATACATATGCTTGTGATAAGTAGGATAAGTCAAAAAAAAGATGTGAATTCCTCTTAATATTCTTAATATTGGAAAGTGCACTTTTTAGAGTCGAAATAAAGTTAATTTCTTTTTTGTTTTTTTTTTTTTCTTGGTTTGTTTTATTATTGTAAATGTATTTATCAAAACAAAAATTTCTTGATTCAAGAACGAGTTGTGTAGAAATTCTGGCAATATGAATGATACATATAAAGATATCTATGTATATTCTTTTAATGAAAATTTTTATAAACAAATCTAATTTATAGATTAATCGAGTGCTTCTTCTTTTTATTTTTAATATTTTAAAAATAAAATTTGATGATTTTTCTTTTACATTATAACTTGTTTTATTAGGACTACTTCTTTTCTTGGCGTTACTTTTTTTTTCTTTCGTAAGACTCTTTGTTTTTTTTCTGATTGTTCTTGTTCTATCAGTCAGATTTTTAATTTTTTTTTCTCTCAGTGAATAATTTTTATTATCTGTAGATTTAATTTTTATAAACGAGTCGTGAATTATCTGATTCCTAATTATATAATCTTTTTTTTTGTTAGTTTCTCCGGATTCATACACCTTTCTCAATATAAAGAATTTAGTAAATAATTTAGTTGGATGTACTTTTAAGAGTTCTTTTTTTATTCTTTTTATAAACAGAAATACAACTTTTTTGATAACCACCCCTTTTGGTTCTTTTGAATCTTGTAGAAAATATTTTGTTCTTTCTTTTAAAACTCTTAGAACTTGAAAATTATTATTTTTCGTTTTTTTAATTTTTTTTTTTAGTTCTTTAAAAATAGGCTTAAAAAAGGAAGGTTTTGGAGGGACAGAACCAAAGGGAAGGGTAGTTTGCGTTCCCCAAGCCGTTAAAAAAGAAAACTTTTGTTGTTCTTTCTTTAGATCTTTATAAGAAGAAAAGGAGGGCCTCAATTTGGATCTGTGCCAAGGTTTCAAATAGAAAGGAAATACTATTTTTATTTGAATACCGTCTTTAAACCAATTTCTGGGAAGTTCGAGTTCTGATACTTGAACACCATTATAGGTACATATAATATGCTTTTCTCTATTCCACTCATCGAAGTCCTCAGCCCACTCGGGGGGTTGAGATAATAAAATACGCCCAATATTTTTAACTATTATCAATGAAGGTAATAAAATATATTTTCTAAAAATAGATTGAATTATTAAAATTAAACCTCTTGTTGCTTGTGGATATGGAACGAAATCCCAGGCTTCCGCGATTTTTATCCACGTTTTTTCTTTGATTTTGTTCTCTTCTTCTTTCTTTTGCCTTTTTTTTTGTTCCTCTGTATAATCTTTTAATTCTGATCCTTTACCCATCCAATTTCTAAAAAGAAATTTCATCTGTTCAGGGATATTAAAAGAAAAAAAGGGGGATTTTTTTATTCTGTCCAAAAAAAGAGGGGAGTGCACATTTGCTTGAAACAATTTTGAAATAAAAGTTTTACGCCTTTGAACACGCATAGAACCTTTGATAAATTCTCGACGAAAATCTGATTCTTCCGAATAGTCTCTAATAGACACCCAGTTTTTGATACTTGCTTTGCGACTACGTTTAGTAGGCCTATAAATTATTACACGATCCCTTTTTCTTGAACGTATCTGATAATCCAATGGTAGGCCTTCATGAGCTGCGCCCGACAGGAATTCCAATTCGGTAATAAGTTTGTATGACCATCTAGGGACTTTTTTACTGATTTCTTTTATTACAAATTTTTTTTTTGTTTTTTGACCATTAGGGCTAGTTAGAATTGTATTCAATAAAAATTTGTAAAATTTGGCTCTTTTTTCTGAACCAATCCTTCCTTGTTCTTTTTCTGAAAATAAAGAGAGGCCCTTCAAATTTAAACTCGATCCCGATTCTCTATCAAATTTACTGATTAAAGTAAATAAATGACGATTTTCCGTTGAAAAGGTTTTTTTATCAAATCGGTCTATTTTCTGTTCAAACTCTTGGTAATCAGTATCAGGAAGAAGGAGACTATGAATCTTATTAATTTCCATTGTCTCTATGAAATTTTCTAACGAAATTTTATTTATGATTGAAGGTGAAATTTTTTTTTTGATTGTTCCCCGATATAACCCATTCAAAATGGGATCATACATTTTAGGCAAGTAATATTTTCTAGTCTT